ATGAAAGCGAGAGTTCCAGTACAAGAACTAGTACGGATGATAGTGATTTAACTATAATAGAAAGTTCTAATGATTTAGATGTAACTCAAAAATACAGGCATTTGTGGGTTCAATGCGAAAATTGTTATGGATTAAATTATAATAAATTTTTTAAATCAAAAATGAATATTTGTGAACATTGTGGATGTCATTTGAAAATGAGTAGTTCGGATAGAATCGAACTTTTGCTTGATCCAGGTACTTGGGACCCTATAGATGAAGACATGGCCTCTCTGGATCCTATTGAATTTCATTCAGAGGAAGAATCTTATAAAGATCGTATTGATTCTTATCAAAGAAAGACAGGATTAACTGAGGCTGTTCAAACAGGTACAGGTAAATTAAATGGTATTCCCGTAGCAATTGGGGTTATGGATTTTCAGTTTATGGTGGGTAGTATGGGATCTGTAGTGGGTGAGAAAATAACACGTTTGATCGAGTATGCTACCAATCAATTTTTACCTCTTATTCTAGTGTGTGCTTCCGGCGGCGCACGCATGCAAGAAGGAATTTTGAGCTTGATGCAAATGGCTAAAATATCTTCTGCTTTATATGATTATCAATCAAATAAAAAGTTATTCTATGTAGCAATCCTTACATCTCCTACTACGGGTGGGGTGACGGCTAGTTTTGGTATGTTGGGGGATATCATTATTGCCGAACCCGATGCCTACATTGCATTTGCTGGTAAAAGAGTAATTGAACAAACAGTGAATAAGACAGTACCTGAGGGTTCACAAGTAGCTGAATATTTATTCGATAAGGGTTTATTTGATCCAATCGTACCACGTAATCCTTTAAAAGGAGTTCTGAGTGAATTATTTCAGCTCCATGCTTTCCTTCCTTTGAAAGAAAATGCAATTCAAGTAGAAACGTATAAGCCTTAAATTTTAAATTTAATATTTAAAAATTAATTAAATGATTAAATTAATTCTACATTTTAGTATTTGTTTGGGGGCGACTAAGCAGTTATTTCATTTATAGGAATGAAAGGAAAAGTCTGAAGAATTTTTTTTTTATTTAGTAACATAAGATTGAATTGTAGAAAAGAATTCTAGGAATTTTTTTTTTTTATCGTTATTAAATTAATATGAAAACATTCCAATATACTAGAAAAAATTTACAATAAATAAATAAATAGATATAGAAAAATAATAAGAATAATAAATAATAAAGAAGTTGATTATCATACATCTATTTCATATAGAAAGATGAATAAGCCCATTTATTTACACTTTTGATTTCCATTTATTATATACTTACTATCTTAATAATATATAATATATATTAGTATTTTGACTCCCTATTATATTTATTCCTTATTATATCGTAGTGTATATACTATATACATAATCACTATATACATAATACACTCTTATATTGTATATCTCCTAAGATATCTTTATAACAAAACAAAAACGGATTAAAATGGTAATATAATAATAATAATAAAGAGGTATAAATATTAAATCGAGGTAACCATTCTATGACAACAATCAGCAACTTACCCGCTATTTTTGTGCCTTTAGTGGGCTTAGTATTTCCGGCAATTGGTATGGTTTCTTTATTTCTTTATGTTCAAAAAAACAAAATTTTTTAGATATTATGCGGTTAAATCTTTTTTTTTTTAAGACTTAGGCTTATTTCGAGCATAACACAAATATCTAGTTAGTAGAATGGCAGTTTACCCCGAGTTCGTATGCATAAACATCAGATATGAGTAAATGACTTATAGCTTTTTGAAAAAAAAAATTGGTATCGGTAAGATTTCGGCAGCGTAAAGTAACTATATCTACATGTCTGGGGATATCTATAAAAAATGATATCATATATATAATACATAGAAAAGAGATGTTATTTTTTAGTTTAACTCTAAGCAATTGATGAATTACTCCTAAAGCTTCACATCATAATAGTGCTAGTTGATGAGGGTTACTTCGGAAACAAAAAAAGTAAATTTTATTGGGTGGGGTTCCTCCCAATTACAATACAATGCAACTAGATGTAGTATAGTATGACTTGGCGATCAGACCGGATATGGATAGAATTTATAGCGGGGTCTCGAAAACCGAGTAATTTCTGCTGGGCCTTTATCCTTTTTTTAGGTTCATTAGGGTTTTTATTGGTTGGAACTTCTAGTTATCTTGGTAGGTATTTTCTACCGTTATTTCCCTCGCAGCAAATCGTTTTTTTTCCACAAGGAATCGTGATGTCTTTCTATGGAATTGCGGGTCTTTTTATTAGTTCCTATTTGTGGTGCACAATTGCGTGGAATGTGGGTAGCGGTTATGATCGATTCGATATAAAAGAAGAAATAGTGTGTATTTTTCGTTGGGGATTTCCTGGAAAAAATCGTCGTATCCTTCTGCGATTCCTTATGAAGGACATTCAATCCATCAGAATGGAAGTTAAAGAGGGTATTTTTTCTCGTCCTATACTTTATATCGAAATCAGAGGCCAGGGGTCCATTCCCTTGACTCGTATCGATGAGAATTTGACTCTACGAGAAATTGAACAGAAAGCCGCTGAATTGGCCTATTTCTTGCGTGTACCTATTGAAGTTTTTTGAAAAAAAAAAGTAAAAGCTTTCTTATTTTATTCTTAAGAATAAGAAAAGGTAAAGAAAAAAGATAACTCAAGAATTCTCTTTCTATTTTTTCTATAGCATAACTTAACTAAAGTTTCTGCCGAACTCTGATTAGAACAAAAAAAGTAAACGTACATGAAACAACCATAAAACAAAATAGTTTTTGTCCATAAATTCTTTTTTTTTATGCATAGTTAAATCGACTGAAATCAATTCATTAACGAAAGAAGTAAGAAATTGAAATAATGGATTCATTATATATAATATATATCAAAACATTTCGGAATAAAGAATTCCTAAAGAATTCCTATTAATTATTCCTCTACTGCGGGTGACCCGCAAGTTTTTTTTATTTTTTGCTATCTTGATAACCGGGGAGTTCTTGCGTCTCGAAATGTCAATAATATTGAGTAATTTGAATAAAAAATGGCTCTTTCGTGCAGTCCTCCAAAGGAGATAATTGCTTCGAATTTGAGCAATTGATATATATTGAAAGAATTATATAAATTATATAATATATATTTATATTATATATTGATTATATTGATATTGTTGATATTGTTTTCCTCTATTCTTTCGAAATTCAAGACCAAACACTGTACTGAATCACAAATAAAAAATCGGGATATAGACTGGAGACTTGTAATGTAATAGAACTGATACTTGATTGAAATATTAGTATCGTATAGAGTCGCCGAATGAGCCGAGTTAATTTCAAAATTCACAGACGGGCAAATGGCAAAAAAGAAAGCATTTATTTCCCTTCTATATCTTGCATCTATAGTATTTTTACCTTGGTGGATTGCTCCCTCATTTACATTTAACAAAAGTCTGGAATCTTGGATTAATAATTGGTGGAATACTAGGCCCTCTGAAATTTTTTTGAATGATATTGAAGAAAAGGGTATTCTAAAAAAATTCATAGAATTAGAGGAACTTTCCCTCTTCGACGAAATGATAAAGGAATACCCGGAAGGGCCTTTACATTTACCAAAACTCCATGCTGGAGTCTACAACGAAACAATACAATTGATCAAGATGCACAATGAGAGTGGTATACATACGATTTTACATTTCTCAACAAATATAATTTCTTTCCTTATTCTAAGTGTTTATTATATTCTAGGTAATGAAGACCTTATTTTTCTTAACTCTTGTCTTCAAGAATTTATATATAATTTAAGCGACACAATAAAAGCATTTTCTATTCTTTTATTAACCGATTTATGTATAGGATTCCATTCGCCCCATGGTTGGGAACTAATGATTGGTTCTATCTACAAAGATTTTGGATTTGATCATAATGATCACATTATCTCCGGTCTTGTTTCTACTTTTCCAGTCATTTTAGATACAATTTTTAAATATTTTATTTTTCGTTATTTAAATCGCGTATCTCCGTCACTTGTAGTGATTTATCATTCCATGAATGATTGAAAAATGATCGAACGCTCCAATTATAATATTTGTTACTTTTTACATAACATAAGTAAAAGAGCCAAAAATAGACTTATTCTTTCTAGCCAACCCCGGGGGAGTCCTTCAATATTCCATCCAAATTATTTCAGTATCTAGCAGAATCATAGATAAGGAACTATACTAGTGACTTAGCTAATTTTATTGTAGACATTTTTGGGATCAATGATTGGACCATGCAAACTAGAAATACTTTTTCTTGGATAAAGGAAGAGATTATTCGATTCATTTCCGTATCGCTCATCATACATATAATAACTCGGGCACCCATTTCAAAGGCGTATCCCATTTTTGCACAGCAGAGTTATGAAAATCCACGAGAAGCGACTGGCCGTATTGTATGTGCCAATTGCCATTTGGCGAACAAACCCGTGGATATTAAGGTTCCACAAGCGGTACTGCCTGATACTGTATTTGAAGCAGTAGTTCGAATTCCTTATGATCTGCAACTGAAACAAGTTCTTGCTAATGGTAAAAAAGGGGCTTTGAATGTAGGGGCTGTTCTTATTTTACCTGAGGGTTTTGAATTAGCCCCCCCCGATCGTATTTCGCCCGAGATTAAAGAAAAGATGGGAAATCTGTCTTTTCAGAGCTATCGCCCCACTAAAAAAAATATTCTTGTGATAGGTCCTGTTCCTGGTCAAAAATATAGTGAAATCACCTTTCCTATTCTTTCCCCGGACCCCACTACTAAGAAAGACATTCACTTCTTAAAATATCCCATATACGTAGGCGGAAACAGGGGAAGGGGTCAGATTTATCCCGACGGGAGCAAAAGTAACAATAATGTTTATAACGCTACAGCGGCGGGTATAGTAAACAAAATCATACGAAAAGAAAAAGGGGGATACGAAATAACCATAGTGGAGGCATCGGATGGACGTCAAGTGATTGATAT